TTTATACATATGATAAAAATACGTATGATAAATTTTTAAAATTACTCAAATTTTTTATATAAGATATCTTTTACATCCAACTATAACAATAAGTAATTTTTGTATTTTTGAATGAGAGTTCCAAAAAAAATATACTCGAAAAAAAGTATTTTGAAAAGAATAAGGGGTGTTGGGCAGTGTTAAAAGCTTTTTCATTAGCAAAATCTCTTTCTAATTTCTTTCTGCTGGTAATTCATTTTTTTTCTACGACAAATTAAAAATCAATCATTGAACTAATATAACTCCACTTGACGCGAGAAAGGGTCTAATTGCCCTTTAAAATTGTAAATTTTAATATAATATAAATTCCAAATCTAAAAAAGTAATAATATATACAAAATTTTGGTTTTGGACTAATCAATATTAAAATGGACTGCTTTCCTTTTATCATATTATAGAATAAGAATTCTTTTGTATATATAGAATAAAAATTATTTTGTTTACTTAAGTCTATTAAAAAAAAATGGGTATTTTATATAATTTGCAGGGTTGGGATTTTTTCCCCATCGACCCGCTTGTTACAATGATAAGAATCTAAATATTGTTAAGTTTTGTCTTTTTTTTATTTTGACTACTTGAATAATATAAAAAAAGATCAGATTTACGGTATTTAGTCAAAATAAATTGGTTATTAATTAAATTCAAATTGTTTTGTAAGTGTCTTAACAATTTTTTTATTTTAAATCACTATTAAAGAATGGACCTTTCGTTCTTTTTCAATCCAATTTTCAAAAAGGCACTTTTAGTTTTTAGGTAGATTTAATTTAGGTACATAAAGTGGAAATTTTAAAACGATCCAATTCAGTTTATATATGTCCAGAGATCAATACAAAAGTGGATTGCTAAATGCTAACACAAATTATATAATTCTATGAAATCCTAACGATTAATACAATCAAATATTTCTAGAAATCCCTTCCTTATTGAATGCAATGTTGAAAATGCAAGTACAAATTTTATTTGTATTTCATTAATTTTAATTTTTCCTAAAAAATATTCCATTAAATTGACTCCTTCAAGCTCGACGATTAAATAAAAATTGGTTATTATAATTTTGAGTAAGCCGCCGTGGTGAAATCGGTAGACACGCTGCTCTTAGGAAGCAGTGCTAGGGCATCTCGGTTCGAGTCCGAGTGGCGGCATAACATCTTTGAATTTTCAAAAGAATAAAATAAGTCCTATAATGAATTCAATTCCTGATTTTAATTCCTTCTCTTCTATATAATTATATAATTGAGGGAATCCCCCCCCCTTTTTTTTTATTTATTTATTATGATATTTTCGGCTTTAGAACATATATTAACTCATATATCTTTTTCAGTTGTTTCAATTGTAATTATAATTCATTTGATAACCTTATTAATTGACGAATTCATTGAACTATATGATTCATCAGAAAAGGCCATGAAAACCACTTTTTTCTGTATAACAGGATTATTAATTACTCGTTGGATTTATTCGGAGCATTTGCCAATAAGTAATTTATATGAATCATTAATATTTCTTTCGTGGGGTTTTTCCCTTATTCCTATAGTTCCATATTTTAAAAAACATAAAAATTTTGTAAGCGTAATAACCGCGACAAGTACTTTTTTTATACAAGGCTTTGCTACTTCGGGTTTTTTAATTAACATGCATCAATCCGAAATCTTAGTACCAGCTCTCCAATCTCAGTGGTTAATGATGCACGTAAGTATGATGGTATTGGGCTATGCAGCTCTTTTATGTGGATCATTATTATCAATAGCACTGCTAGTAATTACATTTCAAAAAATCATAAGAATTGTTGATAAAAGCAATAATTTAAATTTATTAAATCATTTATTTTCGTTTGGTGAGATCCAATATATACCGGAAAGAGTCAATATTTTAAGAAATACTTCAACTCTTTCTATGCGAAATTATTACAGATTTCAATTGATTCAACAATTAGATCATTGGGGTTATCGTATTCTTAGTATAGGGTTTATTTTGTTAACCATAGGTATCCTTTCAGGAGCGGTCTGGGCTAATGAAGCGTGGGGATCATATTGGAGTTGGGACCCAAAAGAAACTTGGGCATTTATTACTTGGACCATATTTGCCATTTATTTCCATACTCGAACAAATAAAAATTTCAAAGGTTTAAATTCCGCAATTATCGCTTCTATTGGTTTTGTTATAATTTGGATATGCTATTTAGGGGTTAATTTATTAGGAATAGGACTACATAGTTATGGTTCCTTTATATTAAATTAACTATATTAAAATTAAATTAACATCTAATTGAATTGAAAAAAAAAGACCAAATACAACCATAAGACAGCCTAGCATATATATAAGAAACTTAGGATAAGTTGTTGAGAACTTTTTGAATCAGGTAATGTAAGGATTCAAAAAGTTCTCACAAATGCCACACATATTTGGTTACAATTCAATTGATTTTTGAATTTAAAATGAAAAAAAAATACTTTTTTTCATTGTACAAAGATTTTGAAAACTTCAAAATCATAAGAATGCTTTTTAATTTTTTTTATTTATAAAAAACTATCTATAAAAAAAATTTGATAGAATAGTGTCAACCTTGTCAACTGATAATGAGAAAACAAAATCCGGATAAATACCAATACTTATTACAGGCAGAAGGATAGAGATCAAAACAAATAACTCACGGGGTCCAGAATCAAAATAGTTTGGGGCATTAAACAGCTTGTATCCATAGAACATCTGACGTAACATCGATAATAAATAAATAGGAGTTAATATAATCCCAACTGCCATTACAAAAGTAATTAGTATTTTTGGGATTAAAAGGTATTTTTGGTCTGTAATTATTCCCAAAAATACTATTAATTCCGAAAAAAAACCGCTCATGCCTGGTAATGCCAGGGAAGCTAGTGATAAGATACTGAACATCGTGAATATTTTTGGCATTAGGGTAGCCATTCCACCCATTTCGTCAAGATAAACAAGACGTATTCTATCATAACTCGTTCCCGCCAAGAAAAAAAGTGCAGCGCCAATAAACCCATGTGATATTATTTGCAAAATGGCCCCATTGAGTCCCATTTCACTTATAGAGCAAATTCCTACAATTATAAAACCCATATGAGATACAGACGAATAGGCTATTCGTTTTTTTAAATTTTGTTGACCAAAAGATGTTGAAGCTGCATAGATTATTTGCATTGCGCCCACTATTATCAACCAAGGAGAAAAAGTAGAATGGGCATGGGGTAATAATTCCATATTGATTCGAACCAATCCATATGCTCCCATTTTTAATAAGATTCCGGCTAGAAGCATACAAGTACTGTAGTGTGCTTCTCCATGAGTGTCCGGTAACCATGTATGTAAAGGTATAATCGGCGATTTGACAGCAAAAGCAATAAGAAATCCAATATAGAATAATATTTCCAGAGCTACAGGATATGATTGATTGGCTGATGTTTCAAAATTGAATGTTGCTTCATTGGAAGCATATAAAGCGATACCTAAAGCTCCTATTAATAAAAAAACGGAACCTCCTGCAGTATACAATATAAACTTTGTAGCTGAATACAGACGTTTCTTCCCCCCCCACATAGATAGAAGTAGATAAACAGGAATTAATTCTAACTCCCACATAATGAAAAAAAGTAGCAGATCCTGCGAAGAAAATAATCCTATTTGCCCACTATACATTGCTAACATCAAAAAATGGAATAATCGGGAATCCCGAGTAACTGGCCAAGCCGCTAAAGTAGCTAAAGTGGTTATAAAACCTGTCAGTAAAATAGGCCCTAACGAAAGTCCATCTATTCCCAATCTCCAATAAAAATCAAAACAATTGATCCATTTATAATCTTCTGTTAATTGGATTAATGGATCGTCCAATTGAAAATAATAAAAGAATGCATAGGTCATTAAAAGGAGTTCTAAGATAGAAATACATATAGTATACCATCTAATTACCTTATTTCCTCGATGAGGGAAAAAGAAAATTAAGGAACCTGCGGATATCGGTAAAACTACAAATATTGTTAACCAAGGAAAAGAATTCGTGGTAAAGACAAGATACATTTGGACCAGAAAAAACCCGTGCTCGAAAACTTAATATATTTTTTTATTTTTTTTCAAGTACGGGTTTTTGGCGGTAAACAAAAAATCAAATGTATTCAAGTGGGCTTTTCTAGAAAGTATCAATACGCTAGACCCATGCTTCGAGTTGTTTCATGCCATAAATAAACTCGAACACTCAAGAAATCCGTTGGACAGGCGGATTCACATCTCTTACAACCGACACAGTCCTCTGTTCTGGGAGCAGAAGCGATTTGCTTAGCTTTACATCCGTCCCAAGGTATCATTTCTAATACATCAGTGGGACAAGCCCGGACACATTGAGTACACCCTATACATGTATCATAAATCTTTACTGAATGTGACATTGGATCTATAATTTTTTTTGAACGTGATAAATTTTCGATCTAGTAAATTCCTAAACGAATCATATTCATATATTTAAACACCAGATGAATCAATGATTTACCAGAATTTTTTTATATTCAATTCCGGGTGGACTCATTCGCATTGCTTATTAGACAGAGTTAAGATACTTTACTTTAATTCATTACGTTTTACCAAACAGCCTGGATACGTTACATATCATATATGTGAATTCAAATTGATGAATATTTTATTTTATATGATTAATACTACTTATTTATTTAACAAATTTGATTGATTGATAGAGATTGATTTTCTATTACGATAAATTGACGACACTATAGCCGGACCAATAGCTGCTTCAGCGGCTGCAATAGATATAACAAAAATTGAGAAAATATTTCCTTTTAATTGGCGACTATCAAAAAAGTCTGAAAATATTACGAAATTTATATTAATGGCATTCAATATAAGTTCAAGACACATAAGAGCTCTAACCATATTTCGACTTGTGATCAATCCATAAATGCCGATAGAAAATAAATAAGCACTCAAAACAAGCACATGTTCAAGCATCATCGACTCACTCCTTTTCGATTTATTTCAATATAAATTGAATATAAACAACAATTCAACATCAACATATTGGATTGCCTAGAATAAGACTATCACAAGTACAGAAAAAGATATATTGGTAATAGATCGAATAAAAGAATTTATACATCAATCGTTTTCAACTAGAATTGTAAAGAAAATAGATGTGATAAATTAGAACAAAGTTGAATTTTGATTACGATTGCTAATTCTAAAGATTTATTACTGACGAGCCACAGCAATCGCACCTATCAAAGCAACTAACAGAATTATTGAAATGAATTCAAATGAAAGAAAAAAATCTGTTGATAAATGAATTCCGAGTTGTTGACTATTACTTATCAAATCTTGCTCTATAATTTGGTTTGCTTTTGTAGTCCAAATAATCCCGTACCACGACGTATCCAGAATAATAGTAATTAGTAAAACAAAAATACTTGTACAAACTAAAGAAGTAACCCCATTCCCAACAGTCCAAAGATTAAAATCTTTGTAATCTTCTGAACCATTCATGAACATCACAGCAAATAGAATTAAAACATTTATAGCTCCTACATAAATAAGAAGCTGTGCAGCAGCTACAAAATAAGAATTTGATAAAATGTAGAATAAAGATATACAAACAAGAAGGAATCCCAATGAAAAAGCAGAATAAATTGGGTTGGTAAGTAATACCACTCCGAGACCTCCTAATATAAGACCTAATCCCAGAAAGACTAAAAGAAAATCATATATTGGTTCAGATAAATCCATTGTACGGAAAAATAAAAGATAAAATAATCGAATTCGTTATTTTTTCATGACCTTGTTGATCCGACCAGGAAAACCTTATTTATCTTATTTATAATTGGTTTCTATAGTTGAATTCAACCCTAAGGGATATGTGGAAATTACTACAGAAATACAACTGTTGGACTAATCTCATTCTTTATTCTTTTCTCGAAAAAGATAATTCAACACTCTAATTTGAATTTAGAAAAAAAAATTATAGCTCTATTAAGAGATTTTCAATTCAAAGTAAGCCGCAATATTATTCTTAAATCAAATTTAGTAATTATAAATTGTTCTTTAATCAAAAATCAAAGGGGGTTTGCCCACTTTTTTGAGGTGAATTCGAAATCGTGCGAATTGTATAATCGTTAATTACTGACATTGGTAAACGACCTAAAGCAATTTGATTATAATTCAATGCATGACGATTATAAGTAGAAAGCTCATACTCTTCAGTCATTGATAAACAATTTGTTGGACAATACTCAACACAGTTACCACAAAATATACAGATTCCAAAATCAATACTGTAATTAAGTAACCGCTTCTTTCGAATGTCAGTTTCCAATTTCCAATCAACAACAGGTAGATTTATAGGACAGACACGAACACATACTTCACAAGCAATGCATTTATCAAATTCAAAATGGATTCGACCGCGAAAACGTTCCGAGGTTATTAATTTTTCATAAGGATATTGAATAGTTACAGGTAAACGATTTGCGTGGGATAAAGTAATCGTGAAACTTTGACCAATGTACCTTGCAGCTCGTATAGTTTGTTGACCATAATTCATGAACCCAGTTATCATGGGGAACATATCGCAAATCTCTATGAATAATTTTATGTTTGTTTCGTTCTCTTGTTTGAGTCAAGTCGTAAAAATATTACTCTATAGCGAAAGGAGTTGGAAAGAGGTTGTTACTAATAGATTACCGAGAGAAATAGGTAAAAGAAATTTCCATCCAAGATTTAATAGTTGGTCCATTCTTAGTCTAGGTAAAGTCCACCTTGTTGTGATAGAAAGGAACAAAAATAGATATGTTTTAACCAATGTAATAATGATATCCATTGTTGTTCCAAAGACTCCACCTACCTTTTTTATTTCAAAAAACTCAGGAACAAATATGTACGGAATAGAGATATTCCAACCACCCAAGTAAAGAACCGTTACAAATAATGAAGAAACTAATAAATTTAGATAGGAAGCAATATAAAACAAACCAAATTTGATACCCGAATATTCGGTTTGATAACCTGCTACTAATTCTTCTTCTGCTTCTGGCAAATCAAAAGGTAATCTTTCACATTCTGCTAGGGAAGAAATGAAAAAAATGATAAACCCTATAGGTTGGCGCCACAAATTCCATCCCAAAAAGCCATATTTTGATTGTGCCTCAACTATATCAACTGTACTTAAACTGTTAGATAATCATAGTCGTTGATAACATCACTGTTCTCATCGCTATTTCAGAACCGTACGTGAGATTTTCATCTCATACGGCTCCTCGAAGGCCATAAATAAATTTAAGGAACGGATATCGTCTTATTTTATCTTGATGTATTTGTAAGATAGATAGGACAAAATCTATCGAACGTTCCAAAATTCGACCAATGAAATTCTGTCTGTTATAATATTAAAAAAATACGTCTGAATTCATCTCATCTTTTAAGAATTTCAATTTTTCTTTTTTGAGCAATAACTTAAATAATTAATTCAATAAAATACTCCTTGTAGAAGTGTCAATAGATATTTCAACTCATCATTTTCTTTTTATTATTTATTACGAAAATATTTTTTCTATTACGAATAAGGGTTAGGCATTCCATTAGTTGATGAATTATGGCGTGAGTTCAATTTCGATGATCGATTTATATAAATGACTATAGAAAAAGAAAAGAAAGAGTAAAAAAAAAAAAAAGATCTTTTTTTATTGTAATTAGATTCTTTTTTTGTTCCTAGTCTTATTTCTTCAAAAAAAGGAAAGGATTATTTCGTTCCTGATAGTTAGTTTTTAATCAGTTGATGGGAGCATACTCGAGATCGGAATTGTGAGGAGTACTGCCGAATCATTTCTACCAATTTAAAGCCCCAAGTAATATTCTTTTTCTATTATTTCGATTATGTGGAAATACCTTTTTTTGATAATTAAAATAATCTCTATTACTAATCCTTTGTGTATTTTTGTGTTCCTAACCATCTACTTATTTTTTTGCTCAAAAAAATCGTCTGTTAGCATTATGGTAATACATATAAATGATACAATGAGGGTTGATTCTTTTGAGCCCGCTTCAAGCCCGGATGATTAATCAACCAATCTTGGGGCAAAAAATCTTTTTTTCTTATGTTTATTGTTTATTTCTGTTTTACTCTTGTACATAGAAAATGAGTCTCAATTTTTTTACGGCAAATTTAGAAGCTGTTTTCTTTCACCCATATAACTATCTAGTTTAGTTCATCAATCCAAATAATGAATAAAAAATGGAAGATATCTAGTCAATTAATTTATCTATTTTCCTAAACAGATAAATAGAAGTATAGAAAATCTTTTCTTTCAACGAATCGCACGTAGAGATATGGATAATACACAGAGGGTTAATGGTATTTCATAACTAATCGATTGAGCGGCAGCTCGCAGACCACCTAAAAAGGAATATTTATTATTTGATCCATATCCTGACATAAGAAGCCCCAAGGGAGCAATACTTGAAATAGCAATCCATAAAAAAACACCCATATTTAGATTCGCTAAAACAAGGTGATAACCAAAAGGAATTACTGAATAGCTTAATAAAGTTGATATGACTGCTATAGATGGCCCTATATTAAATAAAAGAGTGTCGCCTCTTGATGGAAAAAGATTTTCTTTAAAAAGTAGTTTTGTCCCATCAGCTAAAGCTTGAAGAACTCCCAAAGGACCAGCATATTCCGGTCCAATACGTTGTTGTATCCCTGCGGATATTTCTCTTTCTAACCATACAATTACTAGTATGCCTATCGTGATTCCCAATACAAGAATAAAAATAGGAATAAGCATCCACAAAATTCCATAGACCTCGTTTAAGGATTCCAATCCGGAAAAAGAATTGATAGCTTGTACTTCGGTTGTCTCAATTATCATTTTAACGATCAACTTCTCCCATAATGATATCTATACTCCCTAGTATTGTCATAATATCAGCCAATTTCATTCTTTTAACTAATTGAGGAAGAGTTTGCAAATTGATAAAACCCGGGGGGCGAATTTTCCATCTCCAAGGAAAAGCGCTTTGATCTCCTATCAGGAAAATTCCTAATTCTCCTTTTGGAGCTTCAACTCTCATATAAAGTTCTTGTTTCGGCAATTCAAACGTAGGTGAAGTTTTTTTACTAATGAATCGGTAGTCAAAATGGTTCCAATCGGGATCTCTTTCTTTATCAAAATATCGGATTTCTAAATTTTCATAAGGGCCCCCCGGAATTCCTTCCAAAGTCTGTTGAATAATTTTTATGGATTCCGTCATTTCAGCAATTCGGACTAAATAACGCGCTAACGAATCCCCCTCTTTTTGCCACTGGATTTCCCAATCAAATTCGTCATAACACTCATAATGATCAACTTTGCGAAGATCCCATTGTACGCCGGAAGCTCGTAACATAGGTCCCGATAAACCCCAATTTATTGCTTCCCCTGTACCAATAATACCTATTCCTTCAACTCGTTCTAAAAAAATAGGATTACGCGTAATAAGTTTTTGATATTCAGCAACTCTTGTTAAAAAATAATCGCAGAAATCCAAACATTTATCTAACCAACCATAAGGTAGATCCGCTGCTACTCCTCCGATACGGAAAAAATTATGCATCATTCTCATACCGGTGGCAGCTTCGAATAAATCATATATTAACTCTCTTTCTCGAAAAATATAGAAGAAGGGAGTCTGTGTACCAATATCTGCCATAAAGGGGCCAAGCCATAACAGATGAGAAGCTATACGACTCAACTCCAACATAATTACTCTGATATAACTGGCTCTTTTAGGTACTTGAATATTTCCCAAATGTTCTGGCCCGTTTACTGTTATTGCTTCTGTGAACATAGTAGCTAAATAATCCCAACGTGTTACATAAGGCAAATATTGTATAATTGTTCGGTTTTCCGCAATTTTTTCCATTCCTCTGTGTAAATAACCTAATATAGGTTCACAGTCAATAACATCTTCCCCGTCTAGAGTAAGTATGAGTCGCAGAACACCATGCATTGACGGGTGTTGTGGACCCATATTGACTATCATGAAGTCGTTTTTTGTTGTCGGTACATTCATAGGGGTTTCCTCGATTCATTCTTGCATGAATTACTGAAAACGAAAAGAAGTTCATAAAAATTCAAGATCTGATAAATCAACTAATAAAATAATAATAAAAAAAGACTCTTCAAATTAACGAATTTTTGATTCCCGAATATCTAAACGGCCAATTAATTCTTTATAACGTACTCTATTTTTCTTTGCCAAATAAGACAATAGTCGTTGGCGTTTTCCTAGAAGTTTCCGTAAACCCCTTTGAGATAAATAGTCTTTTCTATGCAATTTCAAATGGAAAGTAAGTCCTCGTATCTTATTAGTAAAACTTATTATTTGAAATTCAACGGATCCCTCCTTTTCTTCTTTGTCGTCTTGTGAAATAATTGAAATGAATGAAGTTTTTACCATAAAATGAAATCCCCCTCTCTTTTAAATTTTAAGATAATTTTATTGATCAGTAATAATAAATAACGAGATATTAAATAATAATGTTAGTTCATTTTAATATGACAAATATACCTTTACTGAATTTTCAATCGTGGATATATCTGTATCCTTATAATACTAAATCGACTGGCATTATTGGTATCAAACCAATAACGATTTATACAAGCTAAATCTTCTAATCGATAGTTGGGCCAAAGAAAAAGCTTTAATTTAATTAATTTATTTCTATCTTTATTATCACTATCAAAATGTTTGCTTTTATCTACAATGTTATCATAGCTCTTTACGCTAGTATCATTGAAATTTTTGGCATTTATATTAATATCTTTTTTATTTTTTGAATTCAAAGAAATTAGAATTCTCAATTCTCTACGATGTTTAGGGGATAAAAGGTTTTCAAGAACAAATAAATCATAATCATTTTTGTCCCCATTTCCAGTTATCTTTTGATGTCTTTCAATGGTGGATTCATCTAAATTCTTTTTATCAACAAAATTTTGCTCTCTGTATCTTTGATTAATTTGCTGTTTGCTCTTATGAATCAATAAAGGACTTATGGTTTGATACATAATAGATTTTCCATCATTTTTTACCGACAGACGGGTTGGTTCGATAATCAATATTCCCCCTTTTATCAATTCTGTAAAAATTAAATTTTTCTGAATCGTCAGAATATCTAAACTCAATTCCCCTCTTTGAATAGAGGATATAAAAATTTCTCGTGGATTTGCCAGCCTAAGCAAGAGACAATAGACTTTGATATTATTGATTAGTTTTTTATTTAAAGAACCATCCCACCGTAATTGAAAGCCTAAATACCTTTTTTTGAAGAAATTAAGTTTTGCTTCCTTATTCCTTTTACCTTTTTTCATGTCTGATCCTGCATATTCTTCTTTAACATCCTTTTCTCGATTTGCAAAAATTGATCTAAGATCCGCTTGGTCTTTTGATTCTTTTTGTTCATGGTTTCGATTCTCTAATTCAATAGATTTTTTTTCATTTGATGATAGAGATATAAAAATATTTTTATTGTTCTTTCCGTTGATTTTTTTCTTTTTATTGTGACTAACATTTGCATTTTCATTCAACTTGAAATTGAAAAGAAGTAAATTTATTGGTACTGCCCATGGTTTTTTCTTATATACGTTGTAAAGTATCACAAATTTTGGAAAAAACCAACGTTCTAGTTCTAAATTTGATATGGGATTTTTTAGTATTTCGTCATCGTCATTCATTCCCATCCAATCAAAAGGTTTTTTTTTTTTATTGGATGAATTAACTTCTTGATTTGGGCAAATCGTAAGAAAAAAAAGATCTTTATTATCAAATTTATCAATTATTTGATGTAGATTATTTAGAGTCTTAGTATTGTTTTTTGTTCTAGTATTGATCCAAGACTCAATATTGGCCTTCTTTCTAAGACAAAAATGGAAAATTCTCCAATCAAAATATTTTCTATCCGGGTTTTTCTCCATATTGATAATATCATCTTTTCCTAGATAATTGTTGATAGAGATACCTCCCAACATATCAAATACTTTACTTTTTTTTTTATTTGTCTTGTAATTAGAAGAAATTTCTTGCTTATTATTGACTTGTAATGGTAATCGATAAATGGATGAGTTTTTCTTATCTTCAGAATTAATAAATTGATACGAAAAAAGATTAAATTTATAGTATTTTTGAAATTTTTCTTTTCGTTTTTGGTTCGGTAATGAATCTACTTCAAAACTTTTTTGTTTTTCGTAATGAATTACTTGGTCTTTTTTATATAAGTTCCATTTGTTTAAATCTTTTTTTTGAACTATACCTCGCTCAGTGATTCTAATTCGCCGTTTTTGTGGCATTAATTTGTACCAGTAAATTTGAGATAAATTATATTTATATTGATAATGGCTCTTTAACCAGTTTTTCCATTGATTCATTACAGAATTTATAAACCTAAAGTTTGTATCTTTTAATTTTGATTGAAATAATCCTTGGGCTCCAAAATAACCTTTTATTTCATTTTTCAGAAAGGGAAATGTTTCGTGATATTGAAGGACAAATCGTAATTTATATAAGTTAATAACTTGAGTTTGTGATAATTTAAAAAATACATATGCTTGTGACAAAGAGGCTGTGTCAGAAAAAATATGTAAATTATTATTAATAAGACTACCATTACTATAATTAAATGACTTTTTTATAATTGAAATAAAATGAATTTGATTTTTATTTGTTTTATCAATTCTTTTAGGATTTTCTTTATTGTTGTAAATGTATTTATTAAGAGTTTTTCTTGTTGATTCAAAAAAAAACTGTATATTAATCCTCAGAATCTTAATGATAACTAGAAGAATATTTATATATATTCTTTCAATCAAAATTTTGGTAAAAAAAGATGATTTATGCACTAATTGAGCATTGCTTCGCTGTAATATCCGCGAAATATTTTTTAATGATTTTAAGCTTTTAGCATTGGAACTTAGTTTGTTACGATTAATATTTATCTTTGAAATTATAACACCTTTTTTCTTTTCTTTTGTAATTTTTTCTATTTGATTTCTGATTGTCTTTGTTCTGACATTCAGATCTTTCATTTTTTTTTTTTTCAATGAATGATTTATCCAATCCATAGTTGGAATGGACCTTTTATGGTTCGTTTGAGTAAGGGTTGTCAAATCTTTTTCGTTTTTAGTTTCATTCAATTCATATATTTCTCTAAATCCAAATAGTGGGCTTTTTGATTTTGAAAGTTTATTTATTTTTTCTTTTAAAATTGTTAAACTCAGAAAACTTTTTTTTTGAAACTTTAGAATTTGTTTTCTAAATTTTTGAAAGATAGGTTCAAAAGGGGAAAGTCCTTTTTTTGGAGAACCAAAAGGAAACTCAGTTTCCATTCCAAAAACTGTTAAAAAACAAAAATCATTTTTTTGTCTTTTCTTTTTCATTTCATTTTTATGGAGAAATTTTAGCTTCGATTTGTGCCAAGGTTTTAGACGAAAAGGAAATAAGATCTTTATTTGAATCCCGTCCGTTAACCAGTTTTTAGGAAATTCTGTTTCTGATAATTGAACTCCATTATAGGTGCATTTCACATGCATTTCTCTTTTCCAATCCTTTAAATCCTCGGACCATTCGGGAAGTTGAAATAATAGCATACGAATGGTATTTTTGGCTATTATTAATGAAGGTAATAGAATATATTTTCTAAGAATTGATTGGATTACTAAAAGACTACCTCTTATTATTTGAGCAAAAAAAATGTTATCCCAGGTTTCAGCTAGTTCTACCCGAACCTTTTCTTCTCTTTTGTCTTTTTCTCTTTTTGTTTGGTTCTCTTCCTTTTTCTCATTTTCCTTTGTTTTGTCTTCTGTATAAGTATAATTTGAAATCACAAATTCTGTATTTTTACATATCCAATTTCTAAACACGATTTTCATGAGTTCAGAAATATCAAAAGAAAAAAGAAGAAATTTGTCTAGTCTCTCCAAAAAAAGAGGTGAATGTACATTTGCTTGAAAAAGTTTCCAAATGGTAGTTTTGCGCCTTTGTGTTCGCATGGAGCCTTTTATTATATTTCGGCGAAAGTCTGATTGTTGTGAATAACGTATCAAAGCCATTTCTTTTGTTTGATCAGAATTAGTTGTATCTTTGGCTTTAGGATTATTTTTATTATAAGTATCAGTATTTTGGTGATTATTAGTAAAAATCACTACACGTTTGGCTTTTCGTGAACGAATCTCATGATCCTTTGCTGCGTTTTCTTTCTTTTCACCCTTTTGTTGTTTCAACTCGCTGATTAATTTGTATGACCATAGAGGAATTTTTTTATTTATTTCTTTTATTGCAATAGATTGTATTGTTTTATTATTGTAATCTGTTATAACTCCATCGAATAAATATTTCAAAATTTTTATTTGATTTTCTAAATCCATTTTTTCGTCTTTGTGATCAAATTCATTAATTAAGTGTAAGAAATAACTAATTTTTGTTAAAAATGATTTTTGATTAAATGTATCCATTTTTTGTTCAAATTCTTGAAAATGAAAATTAGTAAAAAGAAGGATAAGATGAATTTTATTTATCCAAAGCATCCCTATGTAATTTTTTATGGAAATTTCATTTATTATTGAGGATGAAAAAAAGCATTTGACTCTTGCGCGGTAAGGCCCGTTTAATAAAGGATCATATATTTTAGGTAAGTATTCTTTTTTAGTTTTATCATTACACAATCTAGTCCTTTTTTCTAGTGTATTCAGAGCAAGAGAGCCAGCTTCTACTCTATTTCTAAACTCGTTACTTAGGTTTTTCTTTTTTTGCTCATTGTTAAAATTCCAATTATTATACAATTCATCAGAGGCGAGTTTTTCTGTTGTGAACAGAGACATTTTTCTTTGTATTATTTCAAAAAAAGTTGACAAACTGGGTGGATACGTAAAAGATATTCTTTCTTTTCCATCACTTTGACATGTATAA